GATATTACCTCTCTTTTTTCCTTTCAAAAAAAAAAAATTGAAATGATTGAAGTTTTGCTATTTGGAATTGTATTAGGTCTGATTCCTATTACCTTGGCTGGATTATTCGTTACTGCTTATTTACAATACAGACGCGGTGATCAATTGGACCTTTGATTCATTACAAAATTTTTTTGACCTCCTTCTTTCTAAAAAAAAGACACAGGGGGTCAATTTTGTATTCATTTTGAAGTTAGTGATTCTTTTTTAGTCTAATTCGACTTCAAACGAACGGAATCACGCTCTATAGGATTTGAACCTACGACATTGGGTTTTGGAGACCCACGTTCTACCGAACTGAACTAAGAGCGCTTTCTTATCACAATAGAAAAGGTTATAAGGGTAGGGATTCTTTTTGTAACTTAATACTAAACCCTGCATACATATACTATTATATGTATTCGATAAATCTTTGAATTGAGCTCAATGAATTCCTCGTTACTTCTCGGAGTCAAAGTAATAGGTAGGGATGACAGGATTTGAACCTGTGACATTTTGTACCCAAAACAAACGCGCTACCAAGCTGCGCTACATCCCTTTCAATTGGTTTACAATGTCATTGTAAAGAATCCTTGTCTTGTTTTCCACATCGTAATTTCCCCTATTGATATACACAACGAATCTTGCCATTTTTTCTGATTTTTCTCATATCTTTTATGATATAAGACAGATATAAAAAAGTCTTTGGATACATATGAATAAAATCGCCATAAAAAAAAGTAAAAAGAAATCAAAGACTTTTCAAAAATTCTAAAGAAAAAAGAGAAATATTTTTCTTAAAAAGTCGAGATTGCTGTATATTTGAATTTGACTTAGAGGTCTAACATGTAGTCCTTAACTACATATGTATCTGATCATATATCATATATGTATTACATTTATGTATTAAAATAAAGAAATGAAGAAGGAGGATTTCCAATGCGAGATCTAAAAACATATCTCTCTGTGGCGCCGGTATTGAGTACTTTATGGTTCGGATCTTTAGCAGGCCTATTGATAGAAATCAATCGTTTTTTTCCGGATGCGTTGACATTCCCCTTTTTTTCTTTCTAGTTATTGACATTGGAAGGGGGTAAGGGGGACTAGGGACAGAATTCACTATCTGTGACTAACCTTTCTTCCCCTCCCTTCTTTTTTTGTCATTTGTTTTAAAATTGAGCCTTATTTTTTGAAAATAAAAAAGCAAGGCGGGAAGAAAAGGTCGATGGAGGACAAGAGTCTAATATTCATTGAAATATTGTATTGTGATTCGAAATCTTTGAATTCCTTAGAGTTTCATTGACTATTTCTTTCTTACTGTATTGATTGCAACGAAATTTTTTTTCCTTTCTCTTCGCGTCGAAAATAGAAGAGTTCCTTAACTAAAAAAACCCAAAGGAGGTTCATGGCCAAGGGTAAAGATGTGCGAGTCAGAGTTATTTTGGAATGTACTAGTTGTGTTCGAAAGGGTGTTGATAAGGAATCAAGCGGCATTTCGAGATATATTACTCAGAAGAATCGACATAATACACCTAGTCGATTGGAATTGAGAAAATTTTGTCCTTGTTGTCATAAACATACAATTCATGGAGAAATCAAAAAATAAATCAAATCGAATGAAGGCTTCTTTATTAGTTTTCGAAAAAATAAAACAAAAGAACATAAATTCTTGATAGAATTTCTCTATTTCTAATAATAATTTCTATTTGATTCTCTACTATGATACTAGATATAAATACTAGATATAAATACTAGATAGAATAGTATATCTCTATAAATAGAGAATTCATTTATAATATATTAGAGATATCTTATACTTGGGCTACATATTATAGATAAAGAATCTAGATATCTTTTTTCTAGAATGAATAGATATTCTATGAGATAGTAGAATATGGATTCTTCAATATATTTATCGATCCATTTGAAAATGTAAATTCGAAAAAATTGAATATTGAGTCGAATGAAAATTCATATCATATTCTACTAAGAAATACTAAGAAAGAATCAAATATGAATTGAATAGGATATATATAGAATCCATACTTCATAGAGAAATAATAAAAATACAAAAGAGACTATTCAAATATTATTCTTATTTTTATTTACAACAAATTCAATACAATATAAGTATAATTAGCATATTCCATTTGAATTCTATTTATTAGAATCAAATGAATAATCAATATAATATAACGAATCAAAAAGAAACTCAAAAAACCATGGATAAATCCAAGCGACTTTTTAAATCGAAACGATCATTTCGCAGGCGTTTACCCCCGATCCAATCGGGGGATCAAATTGATTATAGAAACATGAGTTTAATTAGTCGATTTATTAGTGAACAAGGAAAGATATTATCTAGACGAGTTAATAGATTGACCTTGAAACAACAACGATTAATTACTATTGCTATAAAACAAGCTCGTATTTTATCTTCGTTACCTTTTCTTAATAATGAAAAACAATTTGAAAGAGCCGAGTCAATTGCTAGAACTACAGGTTTTAGAACCAAAATGAAATAGGCTTACTCTGTCTTTTATTCTTATTTAATTGAATTCCAATTCGAATTCAAACTCCAACCTAGATTTTTTAAATAGAAAAATCCTAAAATCCTGTCGTGTCGTAAAAAAAAGTAAGGGACGAATCAATATTTTTTTTTTTCTTGAATTGAATGAGCTCGTTCATTTTTACTAATTTCTATTTGAGACTCCCGGAGTTCATTCTCCGGGGAACCTTTTTTTTAAAGAATTTCGGGGTATTCTTTCCAATCTTCTTTTTTTATGATCTCATTGGCAATCATATGAAGGCATTTCCTATTTAATATAGCTATTTGTGCAAGTATTTTCCGATTAAGAAGCAACTTTCTCTTGTACAGATCATTTATCAAATTGCTGTACCTATAGTATAGGTACTTCTCGCGAATTCCGGCGTTTATCCGAGTAATCCATAAACGACGAAAATCTCTTTTTTGCCTATTTCTATCCCGATGAGCCGAAACCAAAGCTCTTATTTTCTGTTGAGCAATAGTTCGAGTAAGTCTTGAATGAGCCCCTCGAAAACTTGATGCAAATAAACGAATTTTTTTTCTACGTCTTCGAGCTATAGATCCTCGTTTAACTCTGGTCATTGAATAAATTACACTTTTAGGAATAACTAATCGATTTTTTCTTTGAGTTATTCTTTTCTCCCTTCCTCGTCTATTAATAACAAAACGGATTTTTCCAATGTATAAAAAAAAAATTCCAATGGCTTTTGCTACTATAACCTTCCCGACCACAATTTTTTTTTTTCTAGGCACAAACGAAAAATTTCATTGATATTAGGTATCAGTATTAAATATAGATGAATAAAGAAAATAAAGAAATAGTAGGTTCCTTCGTTTCTATGGTTACTTATTAAACGGTGAGGTCCTCTCTATACACCGGAGCCTTTTATGGTCAATCTTATTGGTAACTTGTACAGTTCAAAATCTTTGGCTCTACCCATAAATTATCTAGTAATAGGTCTTTCACAATGAGATCTTCCTATACAGTAACGGTATTTCGTTTTGAAGGTTAGCTGGATAGCTGACCCTGTTAGTCCGTTTTGTTTTGCAATAATGGGAGCATAATCTTTTTTCTTGAAAAAGAAATAGGATTTATCCCGCTTAATGGTTAACATTTGTTACCAATGGGATATTGCTTCTTTTTTTCTATTAAATGGAGTTGATTGGATTTATCCCAATAGAAACCATAAATTTCATACACAATAGACGGATATGGTAGATTTTTTTAGAGAGTGATTGGAGTTCTTCCATATTCTATTATTCACTGGGTACTGATTATTTATACTGAAAAAAGCTTTCTTTTTTTGTTCCAGCTCATAATTTGAACGAGTCACACATACACCCTAGTACATGTTCCTCGGCGCTGAGGACACCCCCGCAGGGCGGGGGATTTCGTGACATTTCTGATTGGCTGTCTTGCGTTTCTAATAAGTTGTTTAATAGTTGGCATGTTGAATCATTTCTTACATAATGGACTGGTTTAGATCAATCCTAACCAGATGATTATGAATTCTATCAAATCCGTTTCATAGAATATTAAACCCAGTATAAGAAATTCTCAACTCAAATCATTAATTTTTCCTTTTTCCTTCTTATTCAACCGCTACAAGATCGACAATTCCATGAGCTTGGGCTTCTGTTGCTGACATGAAAACATCCCTTTCCATATCTTCGGATACAACCCATAAAGGTTTCCCCGTTCGTTGGACATAAACCCTTGTGAGGGTTTCGCGCAGTTTCAATAGTTCTTCCGCTTCTGCGACAAACTCTCCTGTTCGTGATTCATAAAAAGAACTAGCAGGTTGATGAATCATTACCCTGATGATAGAACATACAAAATATTCTTTTCTATCCCATGCATAATGGAAAAGAAAACGAAAAAAGTATTGAATTGAGCAACCGTACGTGCATTTCATATTTTGCGCATTGCATACGGCTCTACAATGGGATTTACTTTTCTTTTCCCTCAATGGAAGAGAAAGTTAGAATCAATTTGATCCAAATTCAGTAAATTCTCCAATTACCACCCTTCTTTTTTTGTAGTAGTTCAAAAATACTATGATGGCTCCGTTGCTTTATATATGAATCTCGTCTGTAATTCAGCAATCCCAAAGTGTCTTTTTGATCCGAAAACTTTTCTTTTGAATAGAGTTTTTTGGTATGAAAAAAAATATTTGTGACGCTGAGAGGGACTCTTGATAAATAAAACCAGAAAGACCCGTTAAATATCATACTACTCTCTCGATACATAATCGAATTTTTTGAAATAAAAAATACAACATTTTTTCATATCGAATTCAAAGTGCCATGCTATTATTACTTAATATTCATTTGATATTGGATATAACGAAGCGAAGGCATAGTTTTATTTTTTCTCTCAAATAAAAAACCCATTGGCGCCGAGCGTGAGGGAATGCTAAACGTTTGGTAATTTCTCCTCCGACCAGAATAAAAGATCCCATTGAAGCGGCTAATCCCATGCATATTGTATGCACGTCGGGCGGCACAAATTGCATAGTATCATAAATAGCTACGCCAGGTATTACCCACCCGCCAGGAGAATTGATAAACAAATACAAATCCTTGGTATCGTCTTCGATACTGAGATATACCATAAGACCGATAAGTTGATTTGCGACCTCGCCCTCAACCTCTTGTCCTAAAAAAAGTAATCTTTCTCGATAAAGTCGGTTGATTAGGGTAACTTTTTATCCCTTAAGAACCGTACATGCACCTTTTGACGCATACGGTTCAAAAAAATGTTAAAAACATCAAAATCAATGTGTAGATTCTGGCCCTCTTTCTTTTTTCATAAATGAAAGGGCCCTTTTTTCTATTTTTCAACAAATCAGACTTTTCCATTTCTCTATACTAGAATTTTTGATTCTAGGTTCTAGTATAATAATAAAGAAAGTCTAAAAAAAAAAAAGAATTCACTAAACTTATTGAACTAACTTCTCATTGATGTATTTTTTCAGCGAGATTAAAAAAATCGCGGTGTAATTTTCTTGTTCTTGAATGGGCCTATTTCATTATTTTAGGTTTGTGCTCTACTCCGGGTAAAAATCGTCCCGATTCCGATTTGTACATATAGAACAAATACTTCTAATACCACCCTTTTTTACTATTGAATTGATTGTCTGCCTTTCCGCCAAAATGAGTATTTCATTGAACGGATTCCTTATTTTTTCTATTTGAGTGATTCAGATTGAGATCTTTCTTTTCTAATTTCAATAGTAATAAGAAATAATTTATCATATAAGCAAGAATCGTTGATATATTGATTATCAATTTTCATATCAATTAGGATTTTTTTAAACGGAGCCTGGATCCTTCAATTTATTGGTCCAACCAAGCCAACCATAAATTATTCTAAATTTAGACTATTAATATGAATTCCCCTAAAACTCAAAAACGAATCGGATTTCACTTCACGCTCCAAATTTTTAGGATTCAATCTATCTTTTTTGGGCGAAGGGAAGGATATCTCGATCGGGAGAGACAATGGGTAAATCCCATATGACCCAATTTATCTGACAAGTCGCACTATACGTCAACCCAAGCTGCATCTTCCTCTCCAGGACTTCGGAAGGGTACTTTTGGAACACCAATAGGCATTAAAAAAAAATAAAAAATAAATTAAGTACTCTATTTCACTTTGATGTGGAAACGTAATAAAGCAAAGAAGGAAGTTATTGTCTTCAAAATTTATGAGCCTTTCTAATCTATGCAGAAAAACTCATAAAAGAGAATTTTTACGAATCTAGCCTTTCAATGATGAACAAGTATCAAGGCCTTTGCTCAAATAACTTATATACATATAGCTCATATAAACGGATATCCGCTCTCCCATTGCATATTGGTACTTATCGGGTATAGAATAGATCTGCTTCTCTTTGTTCCTACAAACATAATTTTTCCCATTATTACCAACAGAATAGAATTCATATAAATAATTGTTCCGTGGGTTATTTCGGAACAAGGGTCCATTGCATAGTCATAATCTTTTCCAATGCAATAAAGTTACATAGTGTCTATTTTTCTTTGTTAAAGGGGTATTTCCATGGGTTTGCCTTGGTATCGTGTTCATACTGTTGTATTGAATGATCCCGGTCGCTTGATTTCTGTGCATATAATGCATACAGCTTTGGTTGCTGGTTGGGCCGGTTCAATGGCTCTATATGAGTTAGCAGTTTTTGATCCCTCTGACCCCGTTCTTGACCCAATGTGGAGACAAGGTATGTTTGTTATACCTTTCATGACTCGTTTAGGAATAACCAATTCATGGGGTGGTTGGAGTATTACAGGAGGGACTATAACCAATCCTGGTATTTGGAGTTACGAAGGTGTGGCCGGAGCACATATTGTGTTTTCTGGTTTGTGCTTTTTGGCAGCCATTTGGCATTGGGTCTATTGGGATCTAGAAATTTTTTCTGATGAACGCACAGGAAAACCTTCTTTGGATTTGCCTAAGATTTTTGGAATTCATCTATTTCTTTCCGGGGTAGCTTGCTTTGGTTTTGGCGCATTTCATGTAACAGGGTTGTATGGTCCTGGAATATGGGTGTCTGATCCTTATGGACTAACTGGAAAAGTACAATCTGTAAATCCGGCATGGGGCGTCGAAGGTTTTGATCCTTTTGTTCCAGGAGGAATTGCTTCTCATCATATTGCAGCAGGGACATTGGGTATATTAGCAGGCCTATTTCATCTTAGTGTCCGTCCGCCCCAACGTCTATACAAAGGATTACGTATGGGTAATATTGAAACTGTGCTTTCCAGCAGTATCGCTGCTGTCTTTTTTGCGGCTTTTGTTGTTGCCGGAACTATGTGGTATGGTTCAGCAACTACCCCAATCGAATTATTTGGCCCTACACGATATCAATGGGATCAGGGATACTTTCAGCAAGAAATATATAGAAGAGTTAGTGCTGGACTATCCGAAAATCAAAGTTTATCAGAAGCTTGGTCTAAAATTCCTGAGAAATTAGCGTTTTATGATTACATTGGCAATAATCCGGCAAAAGGGGGATTATTCAGAGCGGGCTCAATGGACAACGGGGATGGAATAGCTGTTGGATGGTTAGGACACCCTATATTTCGAGATAAAGAAGGGCGTGAACTCTTTGTACGTCGTATGCCTACTTTTTTTGAAACATTTCCTGTTGTTTTGATAGATGGAGACGGAATTGTTCGAGCCGACGTTCCTTTTCGAAGAGCAGAGTCGAAGTATAGCGTCGAACAGGTAGGTGTAACTGTTGAGTTCTATGGTGGCGAACTTAATGGGGTTAGTTATAGTGATCCTGCTACTGTGAAAAAATATGCTAGACGTGCTCAATTGGGTGAAATTTTTGAATTAGACCGCGCGACTTTGAAATCGGATGGTGTTTTTCGTAGTAGTCCGAGAGGTTGGTTTACTTTTGGGCATGCTTCCTTTGCCTTACTTTTCTTCTTCGGACACATCTGGCATGGGGCTAGAACCCTGTTCAGAGATGTTTTTGCCGGTATTGACCCAGATTTAGATGCTCAAGTAGAATTTGGAGCATTCCAAAAACTTGGGGATCCAACTACAAAAAGACAAACAGTCTGATACTGTTATCATTGCTTTCGCCTTTTTTGCTTTCTTTTGATTTTTGAATTTTGTGCCTGATAAATTTTGATTGGAATCCATTCGTTCTTTTTTTTTGGGGGGGGGAGGGGGTAGATAATCCCATATAAATATAAACAGGTAGGGAAGCTATAATTGTAACCCACGACGAATCTATGGAAGCATTGGTTTATACATTTCTATTAGTCTCGACTCTAGGGATAATATTTTTCGCTATTTTTTTTCGAGAACCGCCAAAAGTTCCAACTAAAAAGTAAAAAGGTGAAATGATTTTTCATCATCTTCATTGAAGTAATGAGCCTACCAAGACTGGTAGGCTCATTACTTCAACTAGTCCCCGTGTTCCTCGAATGGGTCTCTTAGTTGTTGAGAGGGCTGCCCAAAAGCGGTATACAAAGCGTACCCAGTAAAACTGATAAGTAAACCAGATATAAAGATGGCAACTAGGGTTGCAGTTTCCATTATTATTATATAATTTCAAGATCACAATGGATCTCTTATAAGATCGTTTATTTACAACGGAATGGTATACAAAGTCAACAGATCTTAATCAATACAATCAGATTTATGGCTACACAAACCGTTGAGGGTAGTTCTAGATCTCGTCCAAAACCAACTACTGTAGGGGTTTTATTGAAACCATTGAATTCAGAATATGGTAAAGTAGCCCCTGGGTGGGGTACTACACCTTTGATGGGTGTCGCAATGGCTTTATTTGCAATATTCCTATCTATTATTTTGGAGATTTATAATTCTTCCGTTTTACTGGATGGAATTTCAATGAATTAGATTCCCAAAGGCCGCAAACTTCTATCCAAAGTGAATTTTTATAGGGCTCCTATTTGGATCTAATCTATTTTTTGGTATTGGTAGTTCGATCGCGGAATTTCTTTCTTTCTGTATTTCCGGAATATGAGTGTGTGACTTGTTAGAATGGATCCTATTGATAATACAGAGAATTAGTCTGTCATCTTATCTTGAGAAAGATGATTCTATTCCGTCGGATATTCAGCCGAGTATCTGGAACACGGAATATATGAAATAGATCAATAAATATTTCAACTATGATTCATACTTAATATTTAGCTTCATATTTAGACCTCGTGGCCGGATTCCAAAATATTGAAATTTCTAACTTATGTTTTGACTTGACCAAATAACAAATTTTGTCGCATTTTTAGTCATTATACCTATTAATTTCATAAGTGATGATCCAAGAGTTCTTACTCATGGAATTTGGCTTAGCTTGGAGATTATATTTCATCATCGTGGTTCTAGTATGAATCTGGGGTTTCAATGAATTCATAGGGTCTTAACAAGAGAAATTCCTATCAATCATAAAAAAAGAGTAAAAGTACACTATAAAAAAAGAATCCAAATAGGGAAAGAGAAGACTCAAGAGGCCTTTAGTACTAATTCAGATAAAGAGGAATGAGCCGACTTGAGATTTTGGCATTATTACCAAAAAAGAATAACTTTCGGATTCGAATTTTGATTCCTTCGTATCTTAACTTCCGAGAAAATTCAAGGAGGATTCAGATCTTGCTATTCCATATCCGTTAGAGCTAGTATTTGGTTTTTTCTGCTTGAGCTGTACGAGATGAAAATCTCATATACAGTTCTCAGAGGGGGAGTCTCCGCAGTCTACCTATCTCAATAAAGTATATGATTGGTTTGAAGAACGTCTCGAGATTCAGGCGATTGCAGATGATATAACTAGTAAATACGTCCCTCCTCATGTCAACATATTTTATTGTCTAGGAGGAATTACTCTTACTTGTTTTTTAGTACAAGTAGCTACAGGGTTTGCTATGACTTTTTACTAT